AACCATTCGAGCTAAAATTGATTATTGTTCCTATACAGTTCGAACTATCTATGGGGTATTAGGCATCAAAATTTGGATATTTGTAGACGAGGAATAATAAGCCTTTACTCAACTTGTCTTTATGTTTTATTCAATGATATAACAAAAAAAGGAAAAGTCTTTCATTCTTTTTCTGTTAAATCCAAAATGAGAAATTCTATAAGGTTGAATAAAAATTCAATTAATCATTTGATATAATTGCTATGCTTAGTGTGCGACTCGTTGGTTTTTTAAGGTTAGGATAAAAAAAAAAGGAAGGGCCCATATAACATATAATATGAACTAATAATTAGAGAACTAATAACCAACTCATCGCTTCGCATTATCTGGATCTAAAAAATCAACCAGTCAAGATATGTTATATTGGTCATATCATTGTAGCAACTGAAATCTTTTTTGCATAAAAAAACCAATCTGATTATGAGTTGTGAAGCAATAAAAGTATGCGGATAAATGGAAGGGTGAAAGAAAGGAAGAAAAAAAAATATCAATGATATAGGATTCCAATATGTAATATATGTAAGGTCTATGAGTTATCTCATAAAAGGGTAGTGTAATAAAGCAGCAATACTGATTGATTCATAATTAGATGAATCTGTTCATAGAACAAAAAAGCCAAGAGCCCCGAGCCAATAAAGACTGAGAAGATTGACTCAAAAACAAATTATTTTCTGGGCTCCATTGTAGAATTCAGACCTAACCATTAATCCAGAAGCGATAGGAACGAGGGAACCCGTGAATACATAATATTCTATTGAAAACGAATCCTAATGATTCATTGGGTAGGATGGCGGAATGAACCCAAGACCAATCCGTTTATTCTGAGAGGTCATTTCATGTGCTAACCCTAGAACTGAAATACATATTAAAAGAGTAAATATTCGCCCGCGAACGTTTTTCGTTTATTGATTTCTAAAATTTTGGTCGATCAAATCTGATAATAGATAATAAAAGAAAAGACAAAATAAAATGAAAATAAGGATTCGTTATAACCTTATAAAAAAAAAATAACAAAACGACATTAATTATATATTATCTATAACATTATATATAATGTTATAGATAATTATTTATAAAATAATTATCTATAATAAAAAAAAAAAAAAAATTATTCTACAATCTATAATATCTAAATCGAATACATATTTAGTACATATTGAGTTCTATCTCAAAAGAAGATATAAAAATTTCGAATAGATTAGATGAAATCTCAAAGAATCCCATGATTGAGTATATTATTCATTAAATGCATGTATATTAGTTTTGAATCATTTCATTCGCGAGGAGCTGGATGAGAAGAAACTCTCATGTCCGGTTCTGCAGTAGAGATGGAATTGAGAATCAACCATCAACTATAACCCCAAAAGAACCAGATTTCGTAAACACCATAGAGGAAGAATGAAAGGAATATCGTATCGAGGTAATCGTATTTGCTTCGGTAGATACGCTCTTCAGACACTTGAACCCGCTTGGATCACATCTAGACAAATAGAAGCGGGACGAAGAGCAATGACACGAAATGCACGACGCGGTGGAAAAATATGGGTACGTATATTTCCAGATAAACCAGTTACAGTAAGACCCACGGAAACACGTATGGGATCGGGGAAAGGATCTCCCGAATATTGGGTAGCTGTCGTTAAACCAGGTAGAATACTTTATGAAATGGGTGGAGTAGCAGAAAATATAGCCAGAAAAGCTATTTCCATAGCGGCGTCAAAAATGCCTATACGAACTCAATTCATTATTTCGGGATAGGAATGTAGAACCAAAGGAAAGAGGTCCTTGGGATGAAAAAAAAAACAATTGCAATTTAAGTTTAAGATTTCTTTTTTTTTTTGACAAACAATATTTCTTTTTTTTTTTTGACTTCGCCCTTTGCATTGAAAGAACAGATAAAAAAAAAAAAAAAAGAATATGATTCAACCTCAAAGCCATTTGAATGTAGCAGATAACAGCGGGGCCCGAGAATTGATGTGTATTCGAATCATAGGAGCGAGTAATCGACGATATGCTCATATTGGTGACGTTATTGTTGCTGTAATCAAGGAAGCAGTCCCAAATACACCTCTAGAAAGATCAGAAGTGATCAGAGCTGTAATTGTACGTACTTGTAAAGAACTTAAACGCGAAAACGGTATGATAATACGATATGATGACAATGCTGCCGTTGTTATTGATCAAGAAGGAAATCCAAAAGGAACTCGAATTTTTGGTGCGATCGCCAGAGAATTAAGACAGTTAAATTTCACTAAAATAATTTCATTAGCACCTGAAGTATTATAAGATGAGACCATAATATAGTTATAGTATTTGAATGAAATTCATTAGTAGATTGTGTCTTACGCATATACCTTTAATAATTCATAAATATTTAATAAAAAAGAGCATGGTGATTATATCAAAATCCGAAGGAAACAAAAATTTTCGTTTATCATGGGTAAGGACACTATTGCTAACGTAATAACCTCTATACGCAATGCTGACATGAATAGAAAAGGAATGGTTCGAATACCATCTACTAACATCACCGAAAACATTGTTAAAATACTTTTACGAGAAGGTTTTATTGAAAACGTGAGGAAACATCGAGAAAGCAACAAAGATTTTTTGGTTTTAACCCTACGACATAGAAGGAATAGGAAAGGAACATATAAAACTATTTTAAATTTAAAACGGATCAGTCGACCCGGTCTACGAATCTATTCTAACTATCAACGAATTCCTAGAATTTTAGGAGGGATGGGGATTGTAATTCTTTCTACTTCTCGGGGTATAATGACAGACCGAGAGGCTCGACTAGAAGGAATCGGCGGAGAAATTTTTTGTTATATATGGTAATCTTTATAATATTCGAATTATATACGGAACTTCCCTATCCCTATTTGTAAAAAAAAAAAAAAAGGGTGGGTTTCTAATATCACTCCTCCTTCATTAGTTGATACTTCAAGGGGTTTCACCTGAAATGAAAGAACAAAAATGGATTATTCATAAAGGTTTAATTACTGAACCACTTCCAAATAGTATGTTACGGGTTCATTTAGATAACAGTGATCTAAGTCTAGGTTATGTTTCAGAACGAATTCGACATAGGTTTATACGTATACTACCGTGAGATAGAGTCAAAATTGAAGTAAATAGACTACGAAACAAAGATTCGAATGATTAGGTGGTTTTTTCAATTTCAATATTCCTTTTTTTGTAGGGATACAATTCGAAATTCAAAATTTCAAGAAACTTATTTTCTTCCACTAAGTAGATTCGGAATTAAGGTAAGGAATGCGAAATATGAAAATAAGGGCCTCCGTTCGTAAAATTTGTGAAAAATGTCGACTGATCCGTAGGAGGAGACGAATTATAGTAATTTGTTCTAACCCGAGACACAAACAAAGACAAGGATAAGCTTAAAAAAAAAAAAAAAAGAAATTCAATATTAAATAAAGGATCCTTTTTGACATGAAATGGATATATCCATATATCTCTGACTTATATTTATGAGATGATAAAATATGGCAAAACCCATACCAAGAATTAGTTCACGTAGGAATGGACGTATTGGTTCACGTAAAAGTACAAGTACGCGTAGAATACCAAAGGGAGTTATTCATGTTCAAGCAAGTTTCAACAATACAATTGTAACTGTTACAGATGTACGGGGTCGAGTAATTTCTTGGTCCTCCGCCGGTACTTGTGGATTCAAAGGTACAAGAAGAGGGACACCATTTGCCGCTCAAACTGCAGCAGGAAATGCTATTCGGACAGTAGTGGATCAAGGTATGCAACGAGCAGAAGTCATGATAAAGGGCCCTGGTCTCGGAAGAGATGCAGCATTAAGAGCTATTCGTAGAAGCGGTATACTATTAAGTTTCATACGGGATGTAACCCCTATGCCCCATAATGGTTGTAGGCCCCCTAAAAAAAGACGTGTGTAAAAATAAACATTGAAAAGATTTCAAGAGAAATAAATAATTCAATGATTTGATCAAATAATATTACTATGGTTCGAGAGAAAATAAGAGTATCTACTCGGACACTAAAGTGGAAGTGTGTTGAATCAAGAGCAGACAGTAAGCGTCTTTATTATGGACGCTTTATTCTGTCTCCACTTATGAAAGGTCAAGCCGATACAATAGGCATTGCAATGCGAAAAGCTTTGCTTGGAGAAATAGAAGGAACATGTATCACACGTGCAAAATCTGAAAAAATACCACACGAATACTCTACCATAGTAGGTATTCAAGAATCAGTACATGAAATTTTCATGAATTTGAAAGAAATTGTATTGAGAAGTAATCTGTATGGAACTCGTGACGCGTCTATTTGTGTCAAGGGTCCTGGATATGTAACTGCTCAAGACATCATCTTACCACCTTCTGTGGAAATCGTTGATAATACACAACATATAGCTAACCTAACAGAACCAATTAATTTGTGTATTGAATTACAAATCGAGAGGAATCGCGGATATCGTATAAAAACGCCAAATAACTTTCAAGACGGAAGTTATCCTATAGATGCTGTATTCATGCCTGTTCGAAATGCGAATCATAGTATTCATTCTTATGTGAATGGGAATGAAAAACAAGAGATACTTTTTCTCGAAATATGGACAAATGGAAGTTTAACTCCTAAAGAAGCACTTTATGAAGCCTCTCGTAATTTGATTGATTTTTTTATTCCTTTTTTACATGCGGAAGAAGAAAACTTCCATTTAAAAAACAATCAACACAAAGTGACTTTACCCCTTTTTACTTTTCATGATAGATTGGCTAAACTAAGGAAAAATAAAAAAGAAATAGCATTGAAATATATTTTTATTGACCAATCAGAATTGCCTCCTAGGATCTATAATTGCCTCAAAAGGTCCAATATACATACATTATTGGACCTTTTGAATAACAGTCCAGACGACCTTATGAAAATTAAACATTTTCGCATAGAAGACGTAAAACATATATTAG